GAGTGAGTAATTTTAAGTTTGTTAGTGGTGTAAATGTTTTGTATTTTTATCTTGTTTTTTGTTTTGGGGAAAGGTGGAGGTTGTGGTGTGGTTGCATTGGTTTTTGGTTTAGATTGTGTATAATGATGAATAAAAGATGTGTATTTTTATATTGCATTAATTGATTTTTTTATTGCATATAAATTGGTTAAAAGTCATGATAAAAGTTGTTGATATGATGAATTGAAAATAGGGGAAATATAGAGGAAAGTTTAATGCAAACGAACGAATGAAAATGGTTTGGACAATCTAGGTTAAAATCATATAAAAATTGTTGTTTATTTTGTTAAAATAACAAAATAAAAATGAACGATGAAAAAATAAGAGTTTAGGTAACAATTCCTAGTAAAGGAAAAATAACAAACTATGTCCGGCAACCATAACATTATCTGCCACCGTATAGGTAGCTGGGGGACCCACCATGAATGGGGTAAAAGTGCATCAGTGTCAAGTTTGAGACGACCTTATCTGAACAACCATGACACCAGGGACATTACAGACAACAAACCGCTCGGATGCCATGTGATGTACACGTCAAGAGGAAGATATCTCCTGCTACGCACTTGAAGGGCTTATTGAAGAGACCCCAAAAAGAAAACAAGTGCCAGGGCGGCCGGATGCCGCGATCACGAGGCAAAGGGAGGAGTATGCAGCCAACATATATGCGTCTGTGAAGAGCAATAAGGAGGGAAAGAACCAAGTTATGGCCCTGAAATAGGAACCAGAGGCGCAAAAGCGCAAGTTGGGCGAGGGTGTAGGGGGAAAGTATGGCCTTGAAGCTGGTAGCTGTGGGTAGAACCTACGTTGAGTAGCTCGGTTCTCGTGAGAACTACGACTAATAGATAACCGGGTCCTGCTTGGGAGCTCTTGAAGGCTATAGGACTAGGATTTTGCCTAGGAGGTGGACTGAAACGTATGGGATTGAGAATTCATTGGTGTATTAGAATATTCCTCGTTTACCAGAGTGGGTTTGTATGTAAGGTAAAACATCCTCGATCTTGGGTGACGCTTGTCTTGTGTCATCGGGTAGGATCACTTGGGTTTATTGTACCTGAAATGGGAATGTGCCTGGAGGGGGATCTGTCCGTATGGGCTGTTATGGGCGATGATATTTGAGTTTGGTTAGGTCTTGCATTACTTGTTATGTGAGTTATCCTACATGCATTCTATGTCTAATGTGGACGAGAATTGTATGCAAAGAAATACATAGCCAAAAACCCATGTAAAAACATGGGGGGGGTAGGGGGGGGGGGGGGGGGAAAGGGAAAGGGAGGTTGTAGTTCCTGTAGTTAAATTTTATAACAATGGTTTTTCAGACCATAGATCTTGGGGAGGAGCCAAGTAGGAACTTATGATAAATTTTGTACTGTTTATGAGCTTATGCTTTGTCCTAGGGGGGTTAGCGGTTGCGTCTAATCCCTCTCCTTATTATGGGGTGGTGGGTCTGGTTGTGGCTTCTATTGCGGGGTGTGGGTGACTGGTAAGTATGGGGGTTTCTTTTGTGTCTTTAGTACTGGTAATAGTTTATCTAGGGGGGATGTTAGTGGTGTTTGTCTATTCAGTGTCATTAGCGGCGGACCCGTACCCTGAATCTTGGGGTGATTGACGGGTTGTTGGTTATGGTGCTGGTATAGTGCTAACAGTTGTTGTTGTGGGGGTTGTTATGGGGGGATTTTCTGAGGTAGTTATGGGGGGAGATACAGTAAATAATGGGGGTCTGTCATGAGTTCGGTTAGATTTTAGCGGTGTGGCTATGTTTTACTCGCTCGGGGCGGGGCTGTTTTTAATTGCAGGATGAGGCCTACTGTTAACACTGTTTGTGGTTTTAGAGCTTGTGCGTGGGCTGTCTCGGGGGGCAATTCGGGCGGTTTAATTAGTAAGTCAGAGAGTAGTTTAGTTGAAAATACCAGCTTTGGGAGTTGGTGATAAAGGTTTGACTCCTTTCTTTCTGATTTTATGTAAAAACTCTAAGAAGGTGTTTAGCCTTCAATCTTTGGCTTACAAGACCAATGTTTTTATAAACTATTAGAGTTGATTAGAGGTTGAGTATTTTGTTTTCTAGTGCGCTCACAATGGGGAATAAGATTAGGATAATTGTGAAGTAGGCGAAGGAGGCTAATTGGCCGATGATGATGAATGGGTGTTCGACTGGTTGGCTTCCTACTCATGTTAGGATGAGGAGGTCAGCGACTAGAGTTCAAAATAGGATTTGCGATAGAGGTCGGAAGGTTATGGAACGTTGTTTGGAAACATGGAGTAGGGGGATTAAGAATAGAACTAAGACTGAGGCAGCTAGGGCTAGGACTCCTCCTAGTTTGTTTGGAATAGATCGGAGGATAGCGTATGCAAATAGGAAGTATCATTCAGGTTTAATATGTGGTGGGGTAGCCAGGGGGTTGGCGGGCGTGAAATTTTCTGGGTCTCCTAGGAGGTTTGGGGAGAATAGCGCTAGGGTGACTAGTAGGATGAGTATTAGTGCGAATCCTAGTAGGTCTTTGATGGAGTAGTAGGGGTGGAATGGGATTTTGTCGCAGTCTGAGGGGATTCCTAGTGGGTTGTTGGAGCCTGTTTCGTGCAGGAAGGTTAGGTGCACTAGTGTTAGACCTGCGATTACGAAGGGTAGGAGGAAGTGAAAGGCGAAAAATCGGGTTAATGTAGGGTTGTCTACTGAGAATCCTCCTCAGAGTCACTCTACTAGTGTTTGTCCGATGTATGGGATTGCTGAGAAGAGATTTGTGATGACTGTGGCTCCTCAGAAGGATATTTGTCCTCAGGGTAGGACGTATCCTACGAAAGCAGTTGCTATTAATGTCAGGAGAAGGATTACTCCAATATTTCAGGTTTCTTTATTTAGGTATGAGCCGTAGTAGAATCCTCGGCCAATGTGGAGGTAGATGCAGATGAAAAAGAGAGAGGCTCCATTTGCGTGGAGATTGCGAATTAGTCATCCAAATTGTACGTTTCGGCATATGTGAGCTACGGAGGTGAATGCTAGGGAAGTATCTGCTGTGTAATGTATGGCTAGTAGTAGGCCTGTAACGATTTGTGTGATGAGGCAAATACCTAGTAGGGATCCGAAGTTTCATCAAGCTGAGATGTTTGATGGAGTAGGAAGGTCAATTAGGGAGTTGTTGATGATTTTTAGTAGGGGGTGGTTTTTTCGTAGATTTAGGGCCATTGGGTTAGTTCTGTATGTTGATAGGAGGATGATAAAGATTGATAGGGCGAATGACCCTAGATAGGCTTTGATCAGGCCTGTGTGGAAGGTAGTAGCGGTTTTTGATGCTATTATTTGCAGGTTGGCTAGTCCTTCAGGGCCTAGTAACTTGTATCAGGATAGGTCAATTAGGTGAGAAGCAATATTTTGACCTCCGCTTAGAAGTTTTGTTGTGATGAATCGGTGTACTAGGGGATTAAAATATCCTAGGGTTGTAGAGAAATTTGAGAAGCGATTCTGTTTAGGGAGGATTAAGGCTTGAGTTATTTTTGAGAGCTCTAGGGCTAGGGTAATTCCTAGGAGTGTGACTACGATGGCTGTGATTTTAATAGAGAGTGGTATAGTTATTGGTGGGGTTTTTGCAGGTGGAATATATGAGGTGATCAGGAATCCTGCTGTGATACTTCCTAGTGCAAGGCGGGTGATTGAGGAAAGGACCGCTGGGTTATTTTCGTTTATGGGGGTGAGGGGTGGAATTCGGACATGGCCGGTTTGGACTAGTAGGGTTATTCGAATAGTATAAACTGCAGTAAATGATGTAGCTAGGAGAGTTAGGACGAGAGCTCAGGCGTTTAGATATGAGGTATTGAGGCTCTCAATGATTTGGTCTTTGGAGTAGAATCCAGCTAGGAATGGGGTTCCTATTAGGGCTAGGTTTCCAATGGTTAAGCATGAAGTAGTTGTTGGTAGTATTTTTTGAAGTCCTCCTATTTTTCGAATGTCTTGTTCACCGTTGAGGCTATGAATGATTGACCCAGAGCATAGGAATAGTATGGCTTTAAAGAATGCATGTGTTGAAATGTGTAGGAAGGCTAGTTGAGGAAGGTTTAGGCCGATTGTAACTATTATTAGGCCTAACTGGCTGGATGTGGAAAAAGCAATGATTTTTTTGATGTCATTTTGGGTTAGGGCACAGGTAGCTGCGAATAGTGTGGAGAGAGCTCCTAGGCATAGACACAGGGAGAGGACGGTAGGGTTATTGTGAAAGAGGGGGTGGGTTCGGATTAGCAGGAAAATTCCGGCTACTACTATAGTGCTGGAGTGTAGTAGGGCAGATACTGGGGTTGGACCTTCTATTGCAGCTGGGAGTCATGGGTGGAGGCCAAATTGGGCAGATTTACCAGCTGCAGCTAGGATTAGGCCTAGTAGTGGAAGGGTCGGGATTTGGTCTTGAGAGGAGATTTGTTGAATTTCTCATGTGTTTATAGCAGAAGCCAGTCATGCTATACATATAATAAGTCCTACGTCCCCGACTCGATTGTATAATACGGCTTGTAGGGCAGCAGTGTTAGCTTCTGCTCGGCCATGTCATCAGCTAATCAGTAGGAAGGATATGATTCCGACTCCTTCTCATCCAATGAAAAGTAAGAATAGGTTGTTTGAGACAATTAGGATAAGTATGGCGATAAGGAATAGGAGGAGGAAGGTGAAGAATTTTGTAATGTAGGGGTCTGAGGCTATGTATCATGTTGCAAATTGTAGGATTGATCAGGAAACGAATAGGGCAATTGGAAAGAAGGTCAGTGAGTAAAAGTCTATTGTCAGGCTGATAGGGATTTTAAAGTTTATAATGAATTTTCATTCTCAAAGAGTGGTGAGACTTTCTGTTCCTGAGTGGATGTAGATGGTTATGGGGATTAGGCTGATTAGGAAGGAAGTTTTGACAGTATTTGTAATGATAGTTGGAGTGTTTTTTAGGCTGTTTGGTAGGAGGGGGAAAATAATCGGGGTGCAGAGGACTGCTAGAGTGAGTAGTATGGATGTGTTCAGAATGAGTATTTGGTCCATTACTTTCACTTGGATTTGCACCAAGATGACTGGTTCCTAAGACCATTGGATTACTATTATCCTTTGAAAGTAAGGGGGCTGAGGTTTTATACTCAGATGCAAGAGTTAGCAGTTCTTGTTGGTTTAACCTCCCCTCGGCAAGTAAGAAGGGTTTAACTTCTATTTTTAGAATCACAATCTAATGTTTTGATTAAACTATACTAGCATATGGGAACTCCTGAGATAAGTTCAGGTTTGAGAATAAGTAGGAGCATGGGGATTATATGTAAGGCTATTAGGAGATGTTCTCGTGTGGAGGAGTTTTGGATTGAGGTGATATGGGATGGCAGTATTCCTCGTTGTGTTATTGTTAGTATGTAAAGGGTGTAGGAGGCGGTTAGGACAATTGTAGTTCCTGTTAGAATGATTGTTAGAGGGGATCAATTGAACAGGGCTACCACGATGGTTAATTCTGCTATGAGGTTGGTTGTTGGTGGTAATGCTATGTTTGTTAGATTTGCTAGAAGTCATCAGGTGCCTATTAGTGGTAGAAGCGGTTGTAGGCCTCGAGTGAGAAGAAGAATTCGGCTATGGGTTCGTTCATAGTTAGTATTGGCTAGGCAGAATAGTATTGAGGAGGTTAGACCGTGGGAGATTATTAGGATTATTGCTCCTGAGAAGGCTCATTGGGTCTGGATTATGGTTGCGGCGATGACTAACCCTATGTGGCTTACAGAAGAGTAGGCAATTAAGGATTTTAGGTCAATTTGTCGTAGGCAAATAGCGCTAGTTATTAATGCTCCTCATAATGCTAGGGTAATGAATGGATAATGGAGGTTATTTACGGAGGGATTTACTAGGATAGTGACTCGTATAATGCCATAGCCCCCTAGTTTTAGGAGGAGGGCGGCTAGTAGCATTGATCCAGCGATTGGGGCTTCTACATGTGCCTTTGGGAGTCATAGGTGTAAGCCATATAGGGGGGCTTTTACCATAAAGGCCAGTAGAAGGGCTAGACTTGAGATTAAGCCTGTTCAGGAGTTGTTTATTGTTGGGTGCGAGAGTTTGAGCATAGGGAAGTATAATGTGCCAATTTGGTTATGTAGGTGTAGGATTGTGATTAATAGGGGAAGGGAGCTAGCAAGTGTGTAAAATAGTAGATAAATTCCTGCGTTTAGTCGTTCAGGTTGGTTTCCTCAGCGTGTGATGAGGACTAGGGTTGGAATTAGGGTTGCTTCAAATGCAATGTAGAATAGTATTAGTTCTGAGGCTGAGAAAGCTAGTAGGATGAATGGTTGTACTGTGACTAGAGTTGCGATGAAGACTCGTTTGCGAGTAGTTGGTTCTTGTTCTAGATGGTTTTGGCTTGCTATAAGTATGAGAGGGAGTAATCAGCAAGATAGGACTAGAAGGGGAGAAGAGATTTGGTCGATTGAAGTTCAGTGAGTCAGTCCTTTGCTTGGGTAGTATGTAGGGACAAATCATTGTAGGCTGACAGTGGCAATTAATAGGCTGTGTGTTGTGGTATTGGTTCATAGGTGTTTACGAGGAGAGAGGAAAGCTAGTGGGAGGAGTATAATAGTTGGAATGATGATTTTTAGCATTGTAGTAGGTTGAAGTTGTGTAAGTGGTCAGAACCGTGGGTTCGGGTGGAGGCGACTAATAGAGCTAGGCCTGTTGCTGCCTCGCAGGCAGAGAATGCCAGTATGAGAAGGGGAAGGAGGGTGGCAGATGCTGTTTGAGTTTGGATGGGTCATATGGAAAGGGCTACATATATGGATAGTATTATGCTTTCTAAACATAGTAAGGCAGAAATTAGGTGTGTACGGTGGAAGGCTAAGCCTAGGCTGCTTAGGGTGAAGGCGGAGAAGAAACTTAATTGAAGGGCAGACATTAAGAAAGTTATAGGGTGTGAGCTATAATCTGTTGAGTCGAAATCAACTGTCTTGGTTAGACTAACTTTCTGTTATTCTGCCCATTCTAGTCCTCCTTGGCTTCATTCATAGATTAGGCCCAGAGTAAGTAGGATGATGAGGATGGAGGCTCATGTTAGTGTTGTGGTAGGGGTTTGTAGTTGGATGGCCCATGGCAGTGGGAGGAGTAGGGCGATTTCTAGATCGAATAGTAGGAACAGGATCGCTACTAGGAAGAATCGAATTGAAAATGGCAGCCGGGCGGACCCTAGTGGGTCAAATCCACATTCGTATGGGGACAGCTTTTCGGAGTCTGGGTTTGTCTGTGCTAGTCAGAAGTTTAATGCAGTGAGGATGATGCTTAAAGTTAGGGATGAGGCGATTATGAATAGAATTATGTTCATTACTCTTCTCTGGGTTTAAACCAGATTTTAAGGATTGGAAGTCGATTGTAATTAATATACTAGAAGAGTAAGATCCTCATCAGTAGATAGTCATATAAAGGAATAGTCATACGACATCCACAAAGTGTCAGTATCAAGCTGCTGCCTCGAAGCCAAAATGGTGTTTTGGTGTAAAGTGGTATTTAATTAGACGTAGGAGGCATACTAGGAGGAATGTGGAACCAATGATTACGTGTAGTCCGTGAAATCCAGTTGCTACGAAGAAGGTAGAGCCGTATACCCCATCGGCAATGGAAAAGGGGGCCTCGTAGTATTCTATGGCTTGTAGGGCAGTAAAGTAGAAGCCTAGGAGGACTGTAAGTGTGAGAGCTTGGATTGCTTGCTTTCGGTTGGCTTCTATGATGCTGTGGTGTGCTCATGTAACTGTAACCCCTGAGGCTAGAAGGATGGCGGTGTTTAGGAGGGGTACGTCTATTGGATTTAGAGGTTTAATTCCAACTGGGGGTCACTGTCCGCCTAGTTCTGGTGTTGGGGCTAGGCTGGAGTGGAAAAATGCTCAGAAAAAGCCTAGGAAGAAGAATGCTTCTGATGTGATGAATAGGACTATTCCATATCGTAGGCCTTTTTGTACTGTGGGTGTGTGGTGACCCTGGAATGTGCTCTCTCGGATGATGTCACGTCATCATTGGAGCATGACTAGGGCTGTAGAGGTAAGTCCGATGATTAGCAGGTAGGGCAGGTTGTAGTGGAATCACATAGTTAGGCCAGATGTAGTAAGGAGGGCGGCGGCTGCTCCTAGGATAGGTCATGGGCTGGGATCGACTATATGGTAAGAGTGTGCTTGGTGAGTCATTGGTGGTTTAGATGTTTTCTTGTAGGTATAGGCTTAGTAGTAGGACGAAGACGTAGGCTTGGATTATAGCTACTGCTACTTCTAAGATAGTAAGTAGGAATAGGACTAGTAATGTTAGTAGTGAGATTGCTGGTATTGTTGAGATTAGCGCAATAGTGGCCGTCGAGATAAGTTGGATTAGTAAGTGGCCTGCTGTGAGGTTGGCTGTAAGGCGGACGCCCAGGGCTAGGGGGCGGATGAGAAGACTAGTTGTTTCGATGAGGATTAAGGCTGGGATTAGGGGAGTTGGAGTACCTTCTGGCAGAAGATGAGCTAGGGATATTGAGGGTTGGTTTCGTAGCCCTGTAAGTAGAGTGGCGAGTCATAAGGGGGTGGCTAGGGCTAGGTTTATGGAGAGTTGGGTAGTTGGGGTGAATGTGTAGGGTAGTAGACCTAGTAGGTTGGTAAAGAGTAGGAAGATTATTAGTGATGTTAGGATTAGTGCTCATTTGTGCCCTTTGTTGTTTAATGGCATTATCAGTTGTTTTGTGATTAGGTTGATGAGTCATGATTGTAAGGTTGATAATCGGTCAGTGAGTCATCGGTTGCTTTGGGACGGTAGGAGGAGGGCTGGGAATGTTATTGCGATTAGAACTAGGGGAATGCCTAGAATGGATGGACTTGAGAATTGATCAAAGAAGCTTAGGTTCATGGTCAGGTTCAAGGGGAAGTACTTTGGGCTGTTTGGAGTTTGTTAGATGGGGGATTTATGGAGATGTGGGAAAGTAGTTTAGGTTGGATGATTATAGAGTAGGTGAATCATGAAATTAGCATGATAAAAAATCATGGATTTGGGTTTAGTTGAGGCATGTCATTAAGGAGGGTTAATAGCCCTCTTTCTCTAGCTTAAAAGGCTAGTGCTGATTCATAGCTTCTTAATGATTAGGAAGATAGTAGAGAAGATCAGTTTTCGAAGTTGGCGAGCGGAGCAGATTCGACTACAATAGGTATGAAGCTGTGGTTAGCTCCGCAGATTTCTGAGCATTGACCGTAGAAGACTCCAGGTCGGGTAGCGGTGAATGAAGTTTGGTTTAGTCGTCCTGGGATTGCGTCAGTTTTTACGCCTAGGCTTGGGACGGCTCATGAGTGAAGTACGTCGTCGGCAGTAACAATGACTCGGACTAGTGACTCTATTGGAACGATTACACGGTGATCTACTTCTAGTAGTCGAAAGTGACCTATAGGAAGATCTGCGGTTGGTGTCATGTAGGAGTCAAATGTCAGGTCTTTGAAGTCGGTGTATTCATAGGTTCAATATCACTGATGTCCGATGGCTTTCAGTGTTAGGTCAGGCTCGTTAATCTCATCCATTATGTAGAGAATTCGTAGGGATGGTAGGGCGAGCATGATTAGGACTATTGCAGGGAGGATTGTTCAAACAAGTTCGATCTCTTGTGCATCGACCGTGTTGGATGATAGTTTTTCGGTGAGTATTATAGTTAGCAGGTATAGCACTAGGCTGCAGATGGCTAGAGCGGTTATTAGGGCGTGATCGTGGAATTCTACTAGCTCTTCTATAATAGGGGATGAAGCGTCTTGGAAACCGAATTGCATGTGGTTGGCCATATTTGTGTTGAGGTGTACTGGGGTCTCACCAGTGATTTAGTCTTGACAAGGCTATGTAATGGTTTTACTAACACCTCTGAATAAGAAAGAAGCATAGGTGGTTTATGCGGTTGGCTTGAAACCAACATATGAGGGTTCGATTCCTTCCTTTCTTGAACTTGTACGAAAGCTGGTTCCTCGAATGTGTGGAATGGGGGTGGGCAGCCGTGGATTCACTCAACGTTTGTGCTAATTAGTTCTGGTTGAAGGACTTTGCGTTTGGATGCAAAGGCTTCTCAGATGATGAATATTAGCATAATTACAGCTGTTAGAGAGATTAGTGATCCTACGGAGGAGATAGTGTTTCATAGGGTATAGGCATCTGGGTAGTCTGAGTATCGTCGTGGCATACCGGCTAGCCCTAGGAAGTGTTGTGGGAAGAAAGTAAGGTTCACTCCTACGAACATTACTCCGAAGTGAATTTTGGCTCATGTAGCGTGGAGGGTATAGCCAGTGAATAGTGGGAATCAGTGGGTAAAGCCTGCTAGGATTGCGAACACTGCGCCTATGGATAGTACGTAGTGGAAGTGTGCTACTACATAATAAGTGTCGTGCAGGGCGATGTCTAGGGAAGAGTTTGCTAGGACGATTCCCGTTAGTCCACCGATAGTGAAAAGGAAGATGAAGCCTAGAGCTCATAGCATTGGTGGGTCTCATTTGATTGTCCCTCCATGTAGTGTTGCTAGTCAGCTGAACACTTTAATTCCGGTTGGGATGGCAATGATCATGGTTGCTGATGTAAAGTATGCTCGGGTGTCTACGTCTATCCCGACTGTAAACATGTGATGTGCTCAAACAATGAAGCCTAGGAATCCGATGGATAGTATAGCTCATACTATTCCTATGTAGCCGAATGGCTCTTTTTTGCCTGCATAGTATGCTACGACGTGGGAAATGATACCAAACCCTGGTAGAATTAGGATGTAAACTTCTGGGTGCCCGAAGAATCAGAATAGATGTTGGTATAGCACTGGGTCTCCTCCTCCTGCAGGGTCAAAGAATGTAGTATTGAGGTTACGGTCTGTTAGAAGCATAGTGATTCCGGCAGCTAGGACTGGTAGGGAAAGAAGTAGTAGTACTGCGGTAATTAGCACGGATCACACGAACAGAGGGGTTTGATATTGTGATAGGGCTGGGGGTTTTATGTTAATTGCTGTGGTGATGAAATTGATTGCACCTAGGATAGAGGAGATACCTGCCAGGTGGAGTGAGAAGATGGCCAGGTCAACTGAAGCTCCGGCGTGGGCTAGATTTCCGGCTAGTGGTGGGTATACAGTTCATCCTGTTCCTACCCCTGCCTCTACTGTAGAGGAAGCTAGGAGAAGAAGGAATGAAGGAGGGAGAAGTCAGAAGCTCATGTTGTTTATTCGTGGGAATGCTATGTCTGGGGCACCAATTATCAGGGGAACTAGTCAGTTTCCGAATCCTCCGATTATGATTGGTATCACTATGAAAAAGATTATGACGAAAGCATGGGCTGTAACAATGACGTTGTAGATTTGGTCGTCTCCTAGCAGTGCACCGGGTTGGCCTAGTTCTGCTCGGATAAGAAGACTTAGGGCGGTACCTACTATTCCGGCTCATGCTCCGAAGATCAGGTACAGGGTGCCAATGTCTTTGTGGTTGGTTGAGAATAGTCATCGGTTAATGAAAGTCACAGGTAAGATGGCTGAGTGTATAAGCGTTAGGCTGTAGTCCTTTTTACAGAGGTTTAATTCCTCTTCTTATCGGCCCTGTAGTGAAGTTCATGGTGAGTTGCAAGCTCATTGATGTGCACTAATTGTGTACCGGGGCCTATTGTTAGGCAGAAGCCTGTTGGTTTGGGGCATATAGCTGTTAACTATAGTATTATGGGATCGAAGCCCATCTGTCTAGGGGATGTAAAGTCCTAGCTTAATCAAAGCGTCTGAGTTGCATTCAGGAGATGCAGGGTAATGTCCTGCGGATTTTAACAGAAACTAAGAGGGTTCCACTCTTGTTTAAGGCTTTGAAGGCCTTCGGTTTCAGTAAACCTAAGTTTCTTTTAAATGATGGTAGTAAGTATGGGGGAGATTGGCAGGAGCATGATAGAGAGGGTAGTTAGGACAGCGATTGAGGGGTTAATTGGTTTGTTGACATGTCATTGTTTTATGTGATTTGTCGTATGGGGTGGAAGTGTGATTGTTGCGCAGTATGCGAGGCGAAGATAGAAGAAAAGTCCTAGTAGGGAAAGGAGTGAGATGACTATCGCTGCTGGGGCCATGTCTTGTTTGGTTAGCTCTTGGATGATAAGTCATTTTGGGAGGAAACCAGTTAGAGGGGGCAGGCCGGCTAAAGATAGGAGTGTTAGTAGGAGGATTGTGCTAAGTGAAGGTGCTTTTGTTCATGCAGTTATTAGTGTCGATAGTTTTAGGACTTTTGTTGCATTTAGAGTTAGGAAGATGGCAGCGGTTATTATGGCGTATAGATAGAAGTTTAGTAGGGTAAGTTTGGGATAGTAAACCAGAATAATGGCCATTCAACCTAGGTGGGCGATAGAAGAGAAGGCCATGATTTTTCGGGTTTGTGTTTGATTTAGCCCTATTCATCCTCCTAGAGCTACGGAAAGGATAGCCATAGTGGTTAGAAGTGTGGGGTTTAGGGCTTGGGAGGTTATAAAGAGTAGGGTGATTGGTGGGAATTTCATGACTGTGGATAGAAGAAGTCCGGTAGTGAGAGGGGATCCTTGTAGAACTTCTGGGAATCAAAAATGGAAGGGGGCTAGTCCTAGTTTCATTGAAATGGCTGCAGTTAGGATTAGCGAAGATGTTGGGTGGGTTAGTTGGGTAATATCTCACTGCCCAGTGTATCACGCATTAGTTATGCTGGAAAATAGTACTAGAGTTGAAGCAGTTGCCTGTACTAGGAAGTATTTGGTTGCTGCCTCAATGGCCCGGGGGTGATGAGATTTTGAGATTAGGGGTAGGATGGCGAGTGTGTTGATTTCAAGGCCAGTTCAGGCTATAACTCAGTGGTTGCTTGAAATTGTGATGGTTGTCCCTAGAAATAGGCTAGTGATAAAGACTAGTTTTGCTTGGGGGTTCATTAGCAGGGGAAGGGGTTAAACCATCATTTTCGGGGTATGGGCCCGATAGCTTGTTTAGCTTACCCTACTAGAAAGTAATATAAAGGAAGTATGGAGGGTTTTGATCCCTCTCGTACAGGTTCGATTCCTGTTTTTCTAAAGCGTAGGAAATGAGAGGGTTGGTATACCTCTATGTTCACTTTATCATAGTGACCCTTTTGGTATTCAGGCACATTTCCTAGTGGCCTCTTAGGTAGGGGGGTAGGCCTGCGTAGGAAATTGGCATGCTAATGTGTCATAGGCACAGAGCAAGTGTTAGAGGTAGGAAGTTTTTTCATAGTAAGTGCATTAGTTGGTCGTATCGAAATCGTGGGTAGGAGGCACGAATTCATAGGAATCCTATGGATAGAAGTAGGACTTTTGTGGCTAGGATTATAGGGAAGAGCTCTTGAGGGGGGTTGAACATACTTGGATTGAAGAAGAGAATAACAGTTAATGTATTCATAAGTATGATATTTGCGTACTCTGCTAGGAAGAACAGGGCGAATGGTCCTGCTGCATATTCTACGTTAAACCCTGAGACTAGTTCTGATTCTCCTTCTGTGAGGTCGAATGGGGCACGATTTGTCTCAGCTAGTGTGGACACATATCATATTATAGCAAGTGGTCAGCAAGAGAAAATTAGGAATAGGGGCTCTTGAACGACTGCTAGGGTACTTAGGGCGTAATTTCCGCTAAGGAGGATAATGGACAGTAGGATGATTGCTAGGGTAACTTCATATGAGATTGTTTGGGCTACTGCTCGTAATGCTCCAATTAGGGCGTATTTTGAGTTGGAGGCTCAGCCGGATCATAGGATGGAGTATACTGCTAGGCTTGATATGGCCAGCATGAATAGTAGCCCGAGATTAAGGTCTGCGAGGGGGAATGGGATAGGGAGTGGGGCTCAGATGGAGATTGCCAGGAAGAGGGCTAGTATGGGGGTGGTAATAAATAGGATTGGGGAGGATGCTGATGGGCGAATTGGTTCTTTGATGAATAGTTTTACTCCGTCTGCTACGGGTTGGAGAAGCCCGAATGGGCCCACAACATTAGGACCTTTTCGACCTTGTATATAGCTTAAGATTTTTCGCTCTACTAGTGTTAAGAAGGCTACAGCGATTAGGATTGGGATAGCGTAAGAGAGGACTATAATAAGGTTGATTAGGAAGGGGTAGTTGGTCATTTGAAGTTTAGCTAGGGAGAGGATTTGAACCTCTGATTTAAAGGACTTAAGCCTTTTGCATTTTCCGAGCTCTGCCACGCTAGCTGGTCCTTTTCTAGGACGTGGTTGAAGTGTGATAGCCTTTCGTAATTTAGTTGAATTCATTACTTAAGGCGAAGGCTTGCCTGTAGTATTGGCCTTACTTTTCCTGTCCTTTCGTACTGGGAAGAGTTCATCATAGATAGAAACCGACCTGGATTGCTCCGGTCTGAACTCAGATCACGTAGGACTATTAATCGTTGAACAAACGAACCCTTAGTAGCGGCTGCACCACTAGGATGTCCTGATCCAACATCGAGGTCGTAAACCTCCCCGTCGATACGGACTCTCGGAGGAGATTGCGCTGTTATCCCTGGGGTAACTTGGTCCATTGATCAATTATATTGGGTCTGGGTGCTATTCGCACGTTGAGGGGTCGCTCTCAGTCTAGAGTTGTGGTCTAATTTTTGGAGGATTTGTTTTTCTCCAAGGTCGCCCCAACCGAAAAATTGCAGGCCAGTTCCTTTTAAAGCGTGTACCCAGTGGGTGTGAATGTGAAGTAGGGTGGCTGCTGATTTTTAAGCTCCACAGGGTCTTCTCGTCTTATGTAGTTATCCCTGCTTTTGCACAGGGAGATCAATTTCACCGATCGCCTGTAAGAGACAGTTAAGACCTCGTTTAGCCATTCATACAGGTCCCGATTTATGAGACAATTGATTGCGCTACCTTTGCACGGTTAGGATACCGCGGCCGTTAAACACTAAGTCACAGGGCAGGCATCACCTTCAATACTTGTTTGTTGTTTGCTGAAGGCTATGTTTTTGGTAAACAGTCGGGCCTTGACGTGTTTGCCTAGTTCCTTTTACAGGTTTTAATCTTTCTTAATGGACGCTCCTCTGTCGGGTTAACAATATACCTGATACTCTGCTTGTTTGATTTGTCGTATCTTGGTGATTTGTTAATAATGTAAAGATGTAAGCTTGCGTCGTAGAGGGAGGACCCTGGTTACTCATTCTAGCATTAATTCTCCTATTTACATATAGGTTAGCCTGTTAATGATGAGGGAGTCATGAAGTTCTTATATTTTTAGTCGAGGAGCTTTAACGCACTCTTTGTTGATGGCTGCTTGAAGGCCCACAATGGATCTTTCTATAGATTATTTATCCGCTCGTAGAGATTGTATTCTTTTTTAAAGGAGCTGTACCCCCTTTAAATAGCCCTTAATTCGCTTCATTAGGGTTTTGTTAGTTTCCTTGGAGGAGAATTAAGAGTGAACTAAGATTCGTTTCACAGGCAACCAGCTATCACCCAGCTCGATTGGCTTTTCACCTCTACTAGTAAGTCATCCCACTCTTTTGCAACAGAGACGGGTTCGCTCAATAATAGCTGCTCACAAGTAGCTCGCTTGGGTTTCGGGGTGGCAAACTTAAACTCATTTTGCTTGGTTTTTCTTGCTAGACCATGATGCAAAAGGTACAAGGGTTGATCTTTGCTGTTTATAGCTTATTTGTTTCATTATTATTTCATCTTTCCCTTACGGTACGTGATCTCTATCGCGCCAATGGGTGTCTTTTCTATCGCCTATACTAAGACTAGTAAATGCTTTAGTTTGGTGTATGCAGTAGCTTTGTTATTCCAGGTCAATGTGGTTGGGCTAGAATTTGGCATCAAGACGATCTGGTGTCAGCAGATATTTTTCAGGTGTAAGCTGAATGCTTTTGTTTAAGCTACGTCTTGGTTGTCTAAGTGCACCTTCCGGTACACTTACCTTGTTACGACTTGCCTCCTCTTTAGCTGAATAGCGTATTAATGTATTAGGATTAGGTCGCTTTTGAGGAGGGTGACGGGCGGTATGTACGTGTCCCAGGGCCGGCTTAAAGAGGGCTCGATTGTCCCGCTTTACTGCTAAATCCGCCTTCTGGAGGCCATTTCAGATCTCCTTGCCGTGATGTTCTAATCTAGAAAATGTAGCCCATTGCTTCCACTCCATGGGCTATACCTTGACCTGTCTTATTAGTGGGTAGGGACTATTGCGCTCACTGTTGAACCATCAGGGGGGGTGGGCTGGCGACGGCGGTATGTAGGCTGATTCAGCAAGGAGTGGTCAGGTAATATCGTGGATCATCGATTACAGAACAGGCTCCTCTAGGTGGGTTTGGGACACCGCCAAGTCCTTAGAGTTTTAAGCGTTTGTGCTCGTAGTTCTCGGGCGGATGCTCAGGTAGCATAGAGCATCAAGATTTAGGGCCAGGCATAGTGGGGTATCTAATCCCAGTTTGGGCCCTGGCTTTCGTGGATTTCAATTAATCGTTAGCCTAAGATCTTCTTTGGTAGCTGGCCTTATGAGCATCTTGGGATTATTACATCTCAGTTGCTTTTTAATCTTAGTTACTTAGATAGCATGTTACCACCCTTTACGCCGTTATACTGTTAATTTGAGTCTCCTGTCTGACCGCGGTGGCTGGCACAGGATTTACCGACTCTTAAGGTTGCCATGACTAAGTCAAGTTTACACTCATTGCTTAATGTTTACTACTGCTGAGTACCCGTGGGGGCGTGGCAAGTGCAAGGCGTCTTGGGCTACAATTGTGTGTGCCTGATACCCGCTCCTATCGACTTGGTTAAAGGGTGCCTAGGGCATTTACACTGGAATGCGGATACTTGCATGTATATCTCTGGCAATAACCAACAGTAAGGTTAGGACTAAGTCTTTTGTCCATGGGTGTTTGTGGCAGCCGTCTTGACATCTTCAGTGTCATGCTTTATTGTAAGCTACATGGAC